ATCATTGACTTTTTTTTGAAATCGTCTTTTTTCTCTTAGTCCAAGGCAATGTATGCGTAGCTCAAGATAGTCGACTGCCGGAGCATAAGTATACATATACAAAGGTATATACGATTTAGAACTAGAAGAATAGCTAAAAAGATTACGACATTAGGGAATTGTAAAAAAAAAAAAAAAGGAAAGAGATCTAAAAGATCTTTTTCCTAAAATGTATGTTTGGCCCTTCCCTCCGAGTAAAATCTTTTTTTTTTTTGTTTGGTATTTTGTTTGGTTGAGGCAATTCAAATATTAGGAGTCATAATCTGAATAATAATTTTTATGGATTTGATTTATGATACCGATGAATAATAAATGAATAGTAAATGAATACAGAAATTAACATAATAATAATTAACAAATAATTAACATAATATAGGAAGGAAATAGAATCTAAATAGAAAATCAAGTTGAATTAAGTTTAAATTACATAAACTTAGATCAACTTAGATCAACCAAGTATTGACTGATATTTCTATGCAATGCTTCACACTAATGAATTGATCCATTTATATTGATCACCCCAGTATTGAATAATAATAATAAAATCGAAAGGGTTTGTTTAGTCGAGGGGGGTCGAACTAGGTGTATGCAATAGAATTCCAACTTCCTTTGGTGGATGGTGGGAAAAAATAATTTCTATAGTCCGATTGGGTCTACGATACAAATAGTGGGTTTACTTTATAGACGAAACACATGTATATGTGAGATTAGATATTAACTAGTTATATCTGAACTAAGTTATATCTAAAAGATATATCGAATCTGCCTTACTATGATGTATATGTGAATTTCGATAAGGATTGAAATAGAAATCGTTCCCTTTCGCCTATAAATATGAATTGAATATTGAATCAAGAAAGAGATTCAATCAAGAAAAACAAAATGAAGAATGGTTCATAACCAAAAAGACATGGAAAAGCAAAAGTCGTAGGGATTTACAAAAACTCGTAGATAGGAACTAAAAAATAGATATCGAAGTAGTTCTGATGATTCAATCTTCAATAGTATTATTATACTTCAACTCATTTCAATTCGTAGCTCTTAGTTACTTCGACTGGATGAATCTTAACGATGGCATAATTAAGTCATAGTTTTTTGGTTGATTGTATCATTAAGTATCATTAACTATTTTTTTTTTTTTTTGTACGAGGAATTTATCATGAATCCACTGATTTCTGCCGCTTCTGTGATTGCTGCTGGGTTGGCCGTCGGTCTTGCTTCTATTGGACCTGGGGTTGGTCAAGGGACTGCTGCGGGTCAAGCTGTAGAAGGCATTGCGAGACAGCCCGAGGCAGAGGGAAAAATACGAGGGACTTTATTACTTAGTCTGGCTTTTATGGAAGCTTTAACAATTTATGGATTAGTTGTAGCATTAGCGCTTTTATTTGCGAATCCTTTTGTTTAATATTTCATCTTAATCCTATAAGATAATAAAAAAAAATACGTATTTTTATTACTGTTCTGGGCTTGATGCTTCCTTTTTCGAATTAATATCAAGAGTTAACTACTACAATTACTTTTATTCGTTGGGACAATAACCCATGGGAAGGAATGATTTGAGGATGAGGAATTATCATACTGATTCACTTTCGTCCTTCCCCCTCGATTTATTCCTTCCCCTTCTTAGTCCAATAGAACCCTTTTTGAGGTGGAAGAGAAAAATTATACAAAAAAAAAAAAATAAAATCGACAAATAGAGAATTAGTCTATTTTATTTATAAAATTATAAAAGGAGATCATATGAAAAATGTAACCGATTCTTTCCTTTTCGTGGGTCACTGGCCATACGCCGGGAGTTTCGGGTTTAATACCGATATTTTAGCAACAAATCCAATAAATCTAAGCGTAGTCCTTGGTGTATTGATTTTTTTTGGAAAGGGGGTGTGTGCGACTTGTTTATTTCAAGAATAAACTGGATCCAACCCGCTGCACTTTTTTCGTTATAAGGGTGCATGATCCCGCGAATTACTTTTGAATAAATAAATAAATCCTCTTTCAGAACCATAGCATTTCGTGATTCATTGGTAAATCAACTTTGATTCTCTCTTAACCAATAAGATGGGACTAGGAATATGGTTAAAGCTAAATCGTTTGAAGTCCAGACGCAGCATGTACTCTTTCTACTACTATGTTAAGAAAAAAAAATGGTTTAAAAATAAAAATGAAGGGTTGGAAGAAATTGTTTTCGATATAGAACACTCATGTCGAGAAAATGATTTGAGTCCATTATTCTAAAAATGGCTATTTCATCCATTTTTATACAATGCTGAATTGATGACCTATGTAAAACGTAAGAAGAATTCTTTGGATTTGAAAAAAAAAAAAGAAACAATTTTGCTGACAATTACTTTCTTTGTCAGAAGAGTCCTCCGAATATTCTGGTTTTGGATTAGTAATAAGTTTTGATATCTTTTTTTTTTTTTTTTTTCAAATATGACTAGAGAAGAGAAGATAGGCTCAT